ATCCTTCTTGGATGAAACCACACCAAAAAATGCCATTGCCAAAAAGTAACAAGGTAAAATTTCCATTTATTCATGAAAAGAGATGTCCCTTTTGAAGCCAGAATGGATTTTCCTTGATACTTAATATAATGCATGCAGGGGTCCTCGACCAACCATAAATTCGCCCGAAAATCCTTAACAAAGACGTTCACAAGACGTTCTATTTTTATATAGAAATAGATTCGTTCAAGAAGAACTCCAGAAGATGTTGATCCTAAATGAAAAGATTGGTTACGTAGAAAGACGAAAATAGATTCGTATTCACATACATGAGAATTATATAAGAAAAAAAAGAATCTTTGATTTCTTTTTGACAAAGAGGAGCTGACTTTCTTTGGAATAATAAAACTACAATATTGGTTGAGAAAGACTCGTAATAAATGCAAAGAAGAAACATCTTTTACCCAATAGCGAAGAGTTTGAATCAAGATTTCCACATGGACAGAGTGAGGTATTAGTATATCTAACGCAATTTTTAAATGTGAAAAATTGTCCTCTAAAAAGGGAAATATTGAATGAATTGATCGTAAATTCTGAGATTTTATTATCTTGTTCTTTTTCCTTTCTAGACAAGATATTAATTGTAGATAAAACGGAATTTCGATAATAAAAGCAAACCCCTCTGATATAATTTGAGAATACAAATTTTTGTTGCGCGCCCAAAAGAGATTTTGGTTAGAATCATTAGAAGAAATAATAAAATGATTCTGTTGATACATTCGAGTAATTAGCCGTTTCACAATCCGTAAACTGGATTTATTGTCATAACCCGGATTTTCCGACAAAATGGATCTATTCAAAGCACGATTATGAGCAAACACGTAAATATACTCCTGAAAGATAAGTGGATATAGGAAGTCGTGTTGTTGAGATCTCTTTAGCTGTAAATATCTTTGGATTTTCTCCATTTGAATTTCGATTTGAATTAAAGGTAGAAGATTCGGGGGTTATCAAATGATACATAGTGCGATACAGTCAAAACAAGGTATTCTAGTAAAAATAGATACCTCGGAGACAAGTAAACTTATCAACAGATCCTCTACCCTCTCTTTTTCCATTCATTTCATTTAATTTGTCCGTGTTAATGTTATAGGATAACAAGATGGTTAGAAATCTTTTATTTTTTAGACCCAATCGCTCTTTTGATTTCGGAAAAAAACTTTCTTTATCAATATACTGCTTCTTTTACACACACATCTTCATTCCATAATAGAGAATGTCAATAGTTAGGATTCATTAAAAAAATAGAATCCACTCAAGTGCTTCCCGTATCGGGCACTAATTTTTTTTAACGTCTAATTAGATCGGGAAATTGTTCAAATTAAGAACAGAAGCTGGTTGCTTTTTCTTTCTAATAATTAATTAATTAAAGCCGCAGGGCCCTATCCATTTATTTATTCGACCCAACTTTCTTTTGTTCCGTTTCAAGAATTCGAAGAAGGTTTTGTACCAATCCGATAAGAATGAAATATCCTCAGAACTTTCCATTGAAACGACATGCTATTTTTTCCATTTATTCCCTTTCAGGGTCAGTCGCGGTCTTCCAAAGTTTACCAATGGTATGGACGAATTCGTCACTTCATCCAAATGTGTAAAAGATTCTAGCCGCACTTAAAAGCCGAGTACTCTACCATTGAGTTAGCAACCCCGAGAAAATATCGATTAAACAAAACTTCAACTCAACAAGGGGTGTATCAACATGGATACAATCAGAACAAAAATCAATTTAATTGAATTTAAACAAAGAGAAAAGAAATTTTACGAGCTAATCAAACCGTTGAATTAACAAATCTAAAAAAAAAAAGACTTTCTATAAGAAATTATTAGATAAAAGAAAAAAATATACAGAATTGTCAAAATGGATAAAGCATCTCCTAACCTTTTTCAATCAAAAACACTTTCTTGTATCAAAATTGTATCAAAAAAGTATCATTTGCACAAGATCATAAGATAAAGTAAAAAACTACGGGACATAAATAAACAGACCCCCTTCACTTATCATGATGAATTATATTTGTTCAATACACTCTTGTCAATATAAATGTTGAGAAAAAATACAGTGGAAAAGGGGGGGTCAAAAAAACAAGTTTAAAGATAAATTAGACAAAGTTATATACAAGCCGCTACCCCCCCTTGGTATTTCTTTAATTGAATTTCATTTGATTAGACGGAAATTCCTTAAAAACTTCCGCTTTCTTTAAAAGACTTTGAACAGTTCCTGTGGGTTGAGCTCCTTTTTCAAGGAAATATAGAATAACAGGAACGTTTAAATAAGTTTGATTCTTCATTGGATCATAAAAGCCCACTTTTCTAAGATCTTTTCCTTCTCTTCGGGATCGAACATCAATTGCAACGATTCGATAGACGGCTCATTGGGATAGATATAGATGAACAATACCCCCCCTGGAACCGTATAGGAAGTTTTCTCCTCGTACGGCTCGAGAAAAAATGATTTAATTCGAAGTTTTACCTATGTATCTAATTCTAATAAATAATAAATTAAATGACAAATGGACCTATAAAATGAATATCAATTAGACTAGGATTTCAGTCTTTTTTCTTCTTGAAAAATTAAAAAGAAATGGCTCGTACTCATAACTCAAATCGGATAACTCTTAAATAGCTCAAAGGAAAATCTTTAGTCAATTTCATTTATTGAGTAGTCTTTACTCCCTTTCGTTTATCCCGGTTAAACTATTTCAAATTCTATTTGAATTCTTTAGTCGGATCCAGTTATTGAGACTATCGAAAAAATTAACAATTACAAAGGGTATTTCCTTGTTTTTAAACCCTTTATTCTGATTTTTAATCATTGGGTTTAGACATTACTTCGGTGCTTCTTAATCCTTTCAAAGTGGTAGCAACATACCCTTTTTGATTTCTTTCTATCAAAGAATCCTATGGACGGTTGATTCTAGCATAATACACGTTGAATCGAAAATTTTGGATCAATTTCAACAAGTTTTACTTTTGAATTGGAAACTTGCTCGAATTGGATTCTTTCGATTTTCCATATATTTACGAAGTTGTTCCAGTTGATTGGCATTAACCCTAGATCCTTGCCCCTGAGAAATGAATTAATACTTTCTGTTCGAGCTCCATCATGGACTATTTACAACCCGACAAAAAACGAAGGGTTCAAGTGTAACAGAACAAACAATGTCGAGCCAAGAGCACCTCATTCCTAGACAAATTTAAAATGATGGATGTAAAAATCCACAATGGGTCATATCCTTCAAGTCGCACGTTGCTTTCTACCACATCGTTTCAAACGAAGTTTTACCATAACATTCCTCTAATTTGGAACCGGTATACCGGTATGGAATTGATTCAATCATGGAATCATGAATAGTCATCGGTTCAGCTGTCCATAGACATCCTAATCTACACCTTTTCTTCTATATATGAATATGAATATATGAAACAAGATTTTTCTGAAAAAATCTTAGTAAGATAACATTTTGAACATATTTAACATACTAATTACTAATAGAATATATAGATAATAGAAAGAAAAAAGAAATCTATATTATATATATAATAAAAATATAATAATTAAATTAATATTAATAATGAATAAGTTTTTGAATCTACATTTTCAAGTGACTTAATAGGATAAATTAAATGATTTTATACTTTTTCAAAGATTCCAAATCATTAAAAAAATTTTCTAAGTGAAATTCACTATTTAATTTAAATTAAACATCATTATTTAATTTGATTGGATTTGAAGAAAATTGGACAATAAGCATCGCCTTTGATCTTTATTTGAAATAGATCAAAAAAAAGAAGAAAGAAATCCATTTTTTTTATGATAATGAGATGTAAAAAAAATAATGTAAGTTAAGATTTGAATTTTGATTTTTTTAATCAGATTACGAAAATCAAAATCGAAAAAAATAGGGAAGGTTTCTCATATCTATCAGATAGACTGAACAATTGTCACTGTTTGTTATAGATATAGTATAAATACCATACCATACTATAGAACATGGAACTTGATCGTTTGTTAATGAAATTCGAGCAGACACAAATGCTTAAATTTCTAATTAATATAGCCTATTCACCCCCCACTTCTTTTTTATATTATGATATAGTTTATATGGGAATAATGGAGTATAAAAAGTGGATCCGCGCTGGGACGGAAGGATTCGAACCTCCGAATAGCGGGACCAAAACCCGTTGCCTTACCACTTGGCCACGCCCCATTTCAATTGCTAATCGACACTAAGAAACAATAATATTGTTATTGGTTGTTTGTCAACTCCAGCCTAAATAAATATCTAAATATATATCTAGATATAGAATCTATCTATAGAATATAGATCTTCTATATCTATAGAATATATAGAATAGACCGGTACTAGGATTTTGATACATATAGATACAGAATTCAACTTAATTTATTGATCATTACATAGAATTCAATTAAGATATTGTATGAAAGTATAGTTTATTCTATTCTCCTTTGAGAATTGGAGAATTTTTGGTTGGATGGATTCAAAGAAAAGAAGGATTTTTGTCTATCTTACCTTACTTTCTTTTTCCTTATATCAAAAAGGCAACCAAAATGCAATTATCTCCAAGAACAAAATGTCTGTTATGCTTAATATCGTTAGTTTGATCTGTATTTGTATTAATTCGCCCCTTTATTCGAGTAGTTTTTTCTTCGGCAAATTGCCTGAAGCCTATGCTTTTTTGAATCCAATTGTAGATGTTATGCCAGTCATACCTCTGTTTTTTTTTCTCTTAGCTTTTGTTTGGCAGGCTGCTGTAAGTTTTCGATAAGATCCTAAATAATAATATCCTAGAAAATGCATGATTTCCTCGAGAAAAAATTCTAACAATTGATAAAATAAAATCAGATAAGTTTTATAGTATGAACCCCCGATTCATACATTGAAATTCCCTGATAGTCGCCATAAATCAGGCTTATCCCCATTTCCTCGTTTTTGAGCCTT